ATTTTTATTTTTTTCGAGCGATTTGGTCGTGTGATACTTTTTTTTCTTCTTATCTTATTCGGGATATTATGTAAATGAATCAAGTAATAAATTTAATAAGTTAAATTCAAATTACACATGACCTCTTTATAAGACCTTTTACTATTTTTACTAGAATACCTTTTTTTTTTTTCATTTTATTTAATAAAATAAAAAAGAATTTGAATAATAAATAAGTAATATAATTGAAAATAGAATTCGTTAAAATTTCAAATAAAAAATTCAAAATAGAATTGAATATTTTAATTTGAAATTTTCAATAGAAATATTTTAATATTAATTATTTTAATAGAATTAAATATTAATAGAATTTACTAGAAATAGAATAGAATTTCAATTTATCTATTTAATAGAAATAGAGTTTCAATTTTTAATTTAATATAATAAAAACTAGAAATATAATACAATTTCAATTTAATATAAATAGAATATATTCAACTAATTATCTAATTCTACTAATATAGTAATCTAGAATATTTATTCTAATATTAATAATATTTGTTTTCTATTTTATTTCGCAAGAATTGACTAATGAATCTCTTAATTTGATTCGGAATTACGAAAGTCTAAGTAGATGGTATAGATGAAAAATTTATTTCCTTTTCTATCTATACCACTACCACTCTTATTTTATTAGTGCCGTGGAAAATTTATTATGATAATGATTAATAAATGATTGATAAAAAAAATCAATAAAAAAATTCTCAATTGAACTTATTCTTTCATTTTGTATTTTTCTTTATGCTCCTATCTTTCAAAAAATTGAACTTAGGAAAGTGCTTTTGCTTTACAAGCATATGTATAAAAAAAAGTTTATTTAGCTCCTTCATGCCTACTATAACTAGTTTTTTCGGTTTTCTACTAGCTGCTTTAACTATAACCTCAGTTCTATTTATTGGTCTGAGCAAGATACGACTTATTTGAAATTAATTGAATGAACAGTTTATAAAAATAAAAACAAAACAAAAATTTTCTGTAGTATTCCACCTAGTCTCTAGTTCTTTACCGTGTCCGTTTCCAATTCTTGGTTATTGAGATTTCTGGTCAATATGGCTTAATATTTAAGGATAGATATTACCTCTCTTTTTCCCTTTTTCAAAAAAAAAATTGAAATGATTGAAGTTTTGCTCTTTGGAATTGTCTTGGGGCTAATTCCTATTACTTTGGCGGGATTATTTGTAACTGCATATTTACAATATAGACGTGGTGATCAGTTGGACCTTTGATTAATATTAATTAACACCGTGCTTTTTTTGACCTTCTTCGGATTAAAGAAAGGAGGAGGTCAAATTCAGAGTGCTCTTCTATTTTTCCGTATAAATTTTGAACTAACAAACCAAAAAGAGAATCACGCTCTGTAGGATTTGAACCTACGACATTGGGTTTTGGAGACCCACGTTCTACCGAACTGAACTAAGAGCGCTTTCTTGTCTCAATCACAAAAAAGGAGACTGTAAGTAAAAAAGAGTCTTTTTTTTTTTTACCTCTACTCGATTTTGAATGCTTATACTATATATAGAGAATATGATATATATTAAAAATTGAGAGTATGTCCCATTTTCAATTTTAATTAATCTCAATTGATCCTTTGTTATTGCTCAGAGACGAAGTAATCGATAGGGATGACAGGATTTGAACCCGTGACATTTTGTACCCAAAACAAACGCGCTACCAAGCTGCGCTACATCCCTTTGTAATTCATTTATAATGTTATTGTAAAGAATACCTGTTTTGTTTTCCACATACTTTATTTCATTTTGATATCCATTATCATTTTTTCTTTTTGATCTCATATCATATATTATATAATAAGAAACTTACGCAAATTTCGTTAATGCTCGAGAAAAAAAAGGGCGGCGCTTTCTTTTTTATTTTTAAGAAAAGGAAAATCTTATCTATGAAATTGTTGTACATTTTATTTTAATTTGAATTAGAGATTCCGTGTACAAAAGAAATGCAAGTTGCCTTGAATTACATAGAATCGGATTCTGTATCTATTAGAATTATGTATTAGAATAAAATAAAGAGTAGTTATTACATTACAATAAAGAAACAATAAAGAAGGAGGATTCAAAATGCGAGATCTAAAAACATATCTATCCGTGGCACCGTTAATAAGTACTCTATGGTTTGCGTCTTTAGCAGGCCTATTGATAGAGATCAATCGTTTTTTCCCCGATGGATTGACATTGCCTTTTTTTTCATTCTAGTTATCAACGCGTGGGGGAGAGGGTGAAGAAGATTAGAGATACAATTAAATATCTGTGATTACTACCCCCCCTCCTCTTTTTTTTATTTAATTTGAATAAGTTAGAAAAGAAAAAAAAGTGGATTCAACTTCAGTAAAACTCGGAACTCGGGGTCCGCGCTTCCAGTGAAAGTAACTTCAATTAAATTAAAATTAAGAGAAGGTAGTTAGAAATGTAGTTAGTGTAACAGTATTCTACAAGACGCTTAAATGAATTACTGTGATTCTCATCGAAACTTCTAATTGAGATAGAGTTTCAAATCTTTGTATTACTTATTATTAATATAATTAGAACTATATTAGTTGCAATGAAATTTTTGATAATTTGGATTTCGAGTTAGCAACTTCACTTCTTTTTCCTTCCTTTCTTCGTTCCTTCAGATCGGAAAATAGAAGAGTTGAATGAATAAAAAATCCCAAAATCCCAAGGAGGTTTATGGCCAAGGGGAAAGATGTTCGAGTAAGGATTATTTTAGAATGTACCGGTTGTGTTCGAAAGAGTGTTAATAAGAAATCAACAGGCATTTCGAGATATATTACGCAAAAGAATCGACACAATACGCCCAGTCGATTGGAATTGAGAAAATTCTGTCCCTATTGTTACAAACATACAATTCACGGGGAGATAAAGAAATAGATGGAATCTATCGCTTGCGTGTCACCTTTTCAAGGAAGATGACAATGATATAAAGAAGATATTAAGTATAGAATAATATAGTATAGAAAGAATACTATAGAATCTTATCGAATATATATTATCTTACTATAATATAATAATATAATAAATATATTATGCATAGAATATATTATCCTATAATATATTACGCTAATATATATTCGAAATTCGAATTATATCTATTTCTATATATAGATAAATAGAAATAACTAGATTTTAAATAAATATTTTAAATAAATAGAGAAATATATTCTATTGAATAGGAATATATTCTATTAATTAAAATATTCTATTAAATAGAATATTATTATATTAATAGAAATATATAATTAGAAATATATAATTAAAATAATAAAAATAAAATAATAAAAATGAAAATAATTAAATATTAATTATTTAATTAAAATTGAATATAATTAAAAAAAAATATTCAATAATAAATATTCAATAAATATTAAATAATAAAAATTCAATATATAATTAAATATATATATATATAAAATATAAATTAAATAAAAAAAAAACAAATCCTATTTCTGAATTCGAAATCATTTTTGATCCAATTGAACGAAATAGGATTTTTGAAATAAGGAATAAACAAACCATGGATAAATCCAAACGACTTTTCCCTAAGTCCAAGCGATCTTTTCGTAAGCGTTTGCCCCCGATCCAATCGGGGGATCGAATTGATTATAGAAACATGAGTTTAATTAGTCGATTTATTAGTGAACAAGGAAAAATATTATCTAGACGGGTGAATAGATTGAGTTTAAAACAACAACGATTAATTACTATTGCTATAAAACAAGCTCGTATTTTATCTTTGTTACCTTTTCTTAATAATGAAAAACAATTTGAAAAAAAGCGAGTTGGTCACTCTAACTACTGATCTTAGAACCAGCAAGCAAAATAGGCTTACTCAAATTGAAATGGGATCACAATTCCAATTCGAATTGAACCATAGATTGATGTTTTGTTCAAAAAAAAAAATGAAAATCCAAATTTGATTTTCGTGTCGTAAGAAAAAAAACGAATTGGGGGAGAAGAAACGTTTTTTTTATTGAATGTTTTGTTTAGTTTGACTACTTTACTTGATAATATTATCATCATATTTTATCGTACGAGTTTCTATTCTATCTTCCCGGAATTTCTTTTCAAGAAATTCCATGTAAAAAATTCTATGGATTCCTTACAATTTCCTTATTTTCTAATGTCATTGGAAATCGTATAAAGACAATTCCTATTTAATATAGCTATTTGTGCAAGTATTTTACGATTAAGAAGCAATTGTCTCTTGTACAGATTATTTATTAATCTGCTATAACTATAAGATACCCTGTTTTCGCGAATTATTGCATTTATCCGAGTGACCCACAAACGACGAAAAGTTCTTTTCTGTCTATCTCTATCCCGATGGGCCGAAAGCAAAGCTCTTATTTTTTGTTGAGTAATACTTCGAGTAAGTCTTGAATGAGCCCCGCGAAAGCTTGATACGAATAAACGAATTTTTGTTCTACGTCTCCGGGCTATATATCCTCGTCTAATTCTGGTCATTGAGTACACGAAACTTTGATGAATAACTAATTGGTTTCTTTTCTTTCAGTTATTTTTTTTCCCCTTTTCTATAATAACAAAACGGATTTTTCCAATGTATAAAATAATAATTCCAACGGCTTTTGCTACTATAACCTTCCCAACCACGATTTTTTCTTTTTTTTTTTTTTTTTGGAGACATTTCGTCTCGAAATAAGAATAAGAAACTGTATTGATATTAGGTCTCAAACACAAACAAAAATATAATAAATAAGCAGTAAATAGAAATAGATAAATAGTGGGTTCCATAGTTTCTATGGTTACTTTTCTTAAACGGTGAGGTCTTCTCTATACACCGGAGCCCCTCCTGCATTTAATCATTGAATCAATGCTATTGTTAACGTGTACAGTTCACATTCTTTTGCTCTACCTATGAATTCTCCAGTAATAGGTCTTTCACAAGGAAATCTATCTATTATAGTAACGGTATTTAATTATGAGGATTAGCTAATTCGTTGACCCTCTTAGTCCGTTCTTGCAAGAGTAGGGGCATAAATTTTCAGCCTGTTAACTTTTAATAAGATTTTCCCTGCTTAATGGATAATCATTTGTTACCAATGGGAAATTCTTTCTTGTTTTAAATTGAAAATTGAGGTGATTGAATTTGCACCAATGAAACCATAAATTTGATACACAATAGACGAATGTGATAGATCTTTTTTTTTTAGATAATGAAAGGCATTCTTCTATTCTATCCTATTCATCCGTACTGACACAGATAGTGGAAAAATTTTTTCTTTCTTTTATCTCTTTTGTCCAAGCTCATGATCTAAACAAGTCGCACATACACCCTAGTACATGTTCCTCGGCGCTGAGGACATCCCCCAAGAGCGGGGGATTTGGTAACGTTTCTAATTGGCTGTCGTGTGTTTCTAATAAGTTGTTTAATAGTTGGCATTTTGAATCGTATGCATAATGGGCTGGTTTAGATCGATCGTAACCGTATGATTCTGAATTTTTTCTATATTAAATAATAGAATATTAAATTAATAGAATATTAAATCGAAATTTCGGTAAAAAAAAATATCAAATCGCGATTTGCATGAAATTTCTTCTATTTCTTATGCAATTCCTATAAGATCAACAATTCCATGAGCTTGGGCTTCTGTTGCTGACATAAAAACATCTCTTTCCATGTCTTCGGATACAACCCATAAGGGTTTTCCCGTTCTTTGTGCATAAATCCTTGTGATGATTTCACGCAGTTTCAGCAGTTCTTCTGCTTCCAGGACAAATTCTGCTATTTGTGCCTGATAAAAACCAGCAATAGGTTGATGAATCATTACCCTGATCATATAAGAAAAAAAGGTTTAGTCTAGCTCTCATAATATAAATATTATAATAAATAATAGAAATATAATAAATAAGAAGGGTCCGGGAAGAGATAAAAAAGAATAAGAAAAGACGATAGAATTGAACAACCGTACAGGCATTGTTATTGTTTGTACATTGCATACGGCTTCACACTAGAATTCACTTTTATTTTACCTTTCATCGAAAAAAATCTAGGCTTAAATCAGTAAATGCTCCAATAACCACCCTTTCTTTGGGAAGAGGTAAAAAGCAAAAATACTATGGTGGTCCCGTTGCTTTATTTTATCAGTGATTTAGCAATCCCAAAGTTTCTTTTTTTTTTTTAGTTGAAAAAAAAAAAAAAATAATATTATATTAAATAATAATAGAACCTTTTTTTTGTACTCTTTCATAACATAAATAGTGTTAAGAGCCCTCCGGTGCGAAAACAAAAATGTTTGTGACGCTGAAAGAGGTTCCTGATAGAATAAAATCAGAAAGGCCCTTAATATCCCATACGACTCTTTCGATACATAATCTAATGTTTAAAAAAAATTTCTTATATCTATATCGAATTCGAAATGCCATGCTATTATTACTTAATATTTATATTTCATATGGCGAAGGCATAGTTTTTTTTCTTTCAAATAAAAACCCATTGGCGCCAAGCATGAGGGAATGCTAAACGTTTGGTAATTTTTCCTCCGACCAGAATAAAAGATCCCATTGAAGCAGCTAATCCCATGCATATTGTTTGTACATCTGGTCGCACAAATTGCATAGTATCATAAATAGCTACTCCGGGTATTACCCATCCGCCAGGAGAGTTTATAAACAAATACAAATCTTTGGTCTCGCTCTCTATACTCAGATATACCATAAGACCAATAAGTTGATTCGAGATCTCACTATCAACACCTTGACCTAAAAAAAGTAACCTTTCTCGATAAAGTCGGTTGATTAGGATAAAATTCTATCCTCTAGAAACCGTACATGCACCTTTTGATGCATACGGTTCACCAAAAATAACGAAAATAAAAAAAAGAATCAATGTTTAGATTCTAGCCCTGCTTTTTTTTTTTTTGATAGTGAGTACTTTGTTAACCTTTATTTTGAATCTTTATTTTGAATGCGGGGTCTTTTCTTCTATTTTTTAAGAAAGATGAGTTTTGACGCGTTTACTTACAAAAAAATTAATTAAACTTATCAAATTAACTTCTTATTGATGTATTCGTTCATCGTGATTGAATTCAAATCACGATGGCATTCTCTTGTTCCTGAGTGGGCTTCTTCAATTCTTTTAGGTTTGTGCTCTACTCCGAGTAAAGATCTGCCCGATTTTTATTTGCACATATAGGGCAAATGCTCTAATACCGCGTCTTTTTGTTACAACTTCGTTTTTTTTAATTCATTTAACGTTTCTGTCAAATATTTGACGTATTTATTATATTATTTTATTCGATTGAATATGATTTTCAGTTCGAATCAAAATTTATAAAAAATTTCTAATATAGAATATGATACAAGTAGTAATGATAATAGATATATTACCAATTGGATTTGCTAAACGGAGTCTGGATATTTCATTTTGTTGGTCTAAACAAGGCAACCATAAAGTATTCTAATTGATAATATTAATTTGAGTACCTCAAAAGCATAGATTTAATTGAACTTGATTGCACTTCACGCTTCAAATTTTTGATGATTTAATCAATCTTTCTTGGGCGAAACAGAGGGATATCTCAATCGGGTGAGAGAACGGGGGAATTCCGTATGACCCAATATATCTGACAAGTCGCACTATAAGTCAATCCAAAGTGAATCGTCTTCTCCAGGATGTCGAAAAGGGACTTTTGGGACACCAATAGGCATTAAATGAAAGAAAAAAGATTAAGTACTCTATTTCACTTTGAGATGAAAACGTAAGAATGAATTTTTTGTTTTAAGAATATTGACCTTTATAATTTACTAATATTTTCGTAATATTTTGTAATATTTTATACGTGGATTTCTATTAGAATTTCTATTTAGAATTTCGAAAAATTTTATAAAAATAGAAAAAAGAAATATATAAAATATTAAGGAAGACAAATCGAATAGAGTAAAATTATTACGAATAAGTCCTTTGAATGATGAACAAATTTCTATGTGTTCGTTCATAGAAAATGGAGTCAGCTACCCGTTGCGTATTGGTACTTATCGGGTATAAAATAGATTTGCTTCTCTTTTTTTTGTTCGTACAAACAGAATTGTTATATTATTACTAAAATACTAAAAAAAAAAAAGAGTAATTCTTTCTCCACTTAAAAAGGGAGATCCATAACATAGTTTTTCCAGTGCAATAAAGTTACATAGTGTTTATTTTTCGTGAATAAAGGGGTATTTCCATGGGTTTGCCTTGGTATCGTGTTCATACCGTCGTATTGAATGATCCCGGTCGTTTGCTGTCTGTCCATATAATGCATACAGCGTTGGTTGCTGGTTGGGCTGGTTCGATGGCTCTATATGAATTAGCAGTTTTTGATCCCTCTGACCCCGTTCTTGATCCGATGTGGAGACAAGGTATGTTCGTTATACCGTTCATGACTCGTTTAGGAATAACCAATTCGTGGGGTGGTTGGAATATCACAGGAGTAACTATAAGCAATCCGGGTATTTGGAGTTATGAAGGTGTGGCTGGGGCGCATATTGTGTTTTCTGGCTTGTGTTTCTTAGCAGCTATTTGGCATTGGGTGTATTGGGATCTAGAAATATTTTTTGATGAGCGTACAGGAAAACCATCTTTGGATTTGCCCAAGATCTTTGGAATTCATTTATTTCTCTCAGGGGTAGCTTGCTTTGGGTTTGGCGCTTTTCATGTAACCGGATTGTATGGTCCTGGAATATGGGTCTCCGATCCTTATGGATTAACTGGAAAGGTACAACCAGTAAGTCCAGCATGGGGTGTGGAAGGTTTTGATCCCTTTGTTCCGGGAGGAATAGCTTCTCATCATATTGCAGCGGGTACATTGGGCATATTGGCGGGCCTATTTCATCTTAGCGTCCGTCCGCCCCAACGTTTATACAAAGGATTACGTATGGGAAATATTGAAACTGTCCTTTCCAGTAGTATCGCTGCTGTCTTTTTTGCAGCGTTTGTTGTTGCTGGAACTATGTGGTATGGTTCAGCAACTACCCCGATTGAATTATTTGGTCCCACTCGTTATCAATGGGATCAAGGATACTTCCAGCAAGAAATATATCGAAGAGTTAGTGCCGGGCTAGCCGAAAAGCAAAATTTATCCGAAGCTTGGTCTAAAATTCCCGAAAAATTAACTTTTTATGATTACATTGGCAATAATCCTGCAAAAGGTGGATTGTTCAGAGCAGGTTCGATGGACAACGGGGATGGAATAGCTGTTGGATGGTTAGGACATCCTATCTTTAGAGATAAAGAAGGGCGTGAACTTTTTGTACGCCGTATGCCTACTTTTTTTGAAACATTTCCAGTTGTTTTGGTAGACGGAGATGGGATTGTTAGAGCCGATGTTCCTTTTCGAAGGGCAGAGTCGAAGTATAGTGTCGAACAAGTAGGTGTAACTGTTGAGTTCTATGGTGGTGAACTAAATGGAGTCAGTTATAGTGATCCTGCTACTGTCAAAAAATATGCTAGACGTGCTCAATTAGGCGAAATTTTTGAATTAGATCGTGCTACTTTGAAATCCGATGGTGTTTTTCGTAGTAGTCCAAGGGGTTGGTTTACTTTTGGACATGCTTCGTTCGCTCTGCTCTTTTTCTTCGGACACATTTGGCATGGTGCTCGAACTTTGTTCAGGGATGTTTTTGCTGGGATTGATCCAGATTTAGATGCTCAAGTGGAATTTGGAGCATTCCAAAAACTTGGAGATCCAACTACAAAAAGACAAGTAGTCTGATATAATATTTGATCTCTTAGTTTTCGCCTCTATTTTAGTTTTGTAATTTTCCATAGGGTATGTAGATATCTTAATTTGAATCGCCACCTTTTCTTTGAATTTTGGTCTTTTTTTATCCGGGAGACGCTCCAAAATAAACAGGTATGAAAGCTATAATTGTAAACCACAATTGAATTTATGGAAGCATTGGTTTATACATTCCTTTTAGTCTCAACTTTAGGAATAATTTTTTTCGCT